TAAATAATATACAAAGATTTCTAAACTATATTTCAAATCATAGTACAGTATTTCATTTACATTTTAGTATCTTGTATAAGAGTCTTGCCCTAGACCTAGACCCCACATTGTTTATTCTACCTCCATCCCTATTTAATTCGAACTTGAACTCAAGTCTGGCAGGGCAGCTCTTACTTTTTCTTTTTTTTCTCTTTCCTCCCTTATTCTAAAAAAGAAAAGGGGAAAAAAGAGAAAAAAGGGGGGGGGGCGAAGAATTAGTCACAGATATTTAATTGTATCCCTAATCTTTGTTATTCGTTACCGGGTCAATAACTAGAATCAAAAAAAGGGGAATGTCAACGCATCTGGGAAAAAACGATTAATCTCTATCAATAGACCTGCTAAAGACCCGAACCATAGAGTACTTAATACCGGTGCCACGGAGAGATATGTTTTTAGATCTCGCATTGAAAAACCTCCTTCTTTTATTGTAATATATATTATATTGTAATATATAATGGTAATACATATATGATCAGATGCATATGCAGTTAAGGACCGCTTATAGTTGTACACGCAATCCCTAATTCAAATTGAAATGTACAACGATCCGGTGAATAAGATTTTCTTAAAACAACATAAAAAAAGTCCCCGAGCATTCCCGAAAATACTCATTTATTTTTACGACGGGTTCCGTTCCGTATTTCATATGTATATAAGTCTTTTACTATTATTATATAATAAATGAGACAAAAAAGACGAAATGCCCATATAAATTGTATATATCAATGGAAGAAATAACGATGTGGAAAACAAGATAGGAATTCTCTACAATGACACTGTAGACCGATTGAAGGGATGTAGCGCAGCTTGGTAGCGCGTTTGTTTTGGGTACAAAATGTCACGGGTTCAAATCCTGTCATCCCTACCTATTACTTCTCCGTTGAGCAGTAACGAGGGATTAATTGAGATCGATTCAAATTGGACATATATAATCTTTCATTCAAAGATGTATTGGGATTAAAAAGGTTTCTTTACAGTCTTATCTTTTCTGATAAGAAAGCGCTCTTAGTTCAGTTCGGTAGAACGTGGGTCTCCAAAACCCAATGTCGTAGGTTCAAATCCTACAGAGCGTGATTTCATCCTTCTTATTCTTAGATCGTGAAATAGCTTCACTAACTTGAATAGCAATCTGAATTTGACCTCCTTTGTATTAACGAAAGTAGGAGGTCAATCAAAAAAAGAGATATTAATTAATCAAAGGTCCAACTCATCACCACGCCTGTATTGTAAATATGCAGTTACGAATAATCCAGCCAAAGTAATAGGAATTAGACCTAACACGATTCCAAATAGAAAAACTTCAATCATTTCAATTTGTTTGAAAGGAGAAAAAGGAGGTAATATCTATACCTAAATATTAATCCGAATTACCATGAATCTCAATGACTAAGAATTGGTAATTTCCAAAGAATCTCACCGAAAGGTTTCTTTTTATGAATTGTGCATTTCAAATATTAATTTCAGATAAGTCGTATCTTGCTAAGACCAATAAATAGAGCTGAGGTTATAGTTAAAGCCGCTAGTAGAAAACCGAAATAACTAGTTATAGTAGGCATAAAGGAGCTAAATGAAATATGTTCTTTTTATACATATGTTTATAAAAAAAGCACTTACCTAAGTTTCCATTTTTGCAAAAAAGGAGATAAGCAAAAATACCAATTGAAAGAATAAGTTAAATTGAAAATTTTTGATTCATCTATCATTATAGACGGCACTAACAAAGAAAAAGTGACAGGCGTATAAAAAGAAATTGATTCATCATCTGCGACATCTACCCATCCCGCGATTCAATCAACGGATTCATTGAGCAACTCTTGGGTAAACTTATAAACTAATAATAAGAACTGGGCCGTGTAACTTCACTCAAAAATTAAACTCTTTTTGAATCATTACATTGTGGAATAAAACTTTTTATTTTTTAATTGTATCGAATCCATTTTCTATTTTAGAGCAAACGGCAAGCTTATATTATAAAAAAATAAAATCTTTATTTTGGTCCAACTAGGTTCTAAGACTAGTAATTTCTATTCTCTTTTCCTTTTTACGTTCTACATTTTATCTTTCCGTATTATAAAACCTCGTCCTTGTAGTTAGGTCAAGAAAGAACCTTTGGATCTCGATCTAATACAACAATGCATGCATCAAAACGATTGATTACAATTATTTTCTTCTTTGTTCTCTTTCTTTCATCGAATACGATTTACTACTCTTATCTTACTTGTTACTGGACGACTAACCAATTCCTTAAAATGATGAAAAAAGGATTCCAACAAAAACCGCTTCTACAACTACGAAAAAGAGGATTTATAGACCTCGGATCTACTTAAATTGTGGGAATCTGATAATATCCTTCATGAGTTATTAGAAACAGACCTGTCAGATTCATATTTCACCCGATCCTCAGGTTCTACCCCGAAACTAATAATGGAGAGAAATATACTATGTTGAATAATTTTCT